ATATCTACCAATCATTTGGATATTGGTAGGTTTTATATAGTATTTGGATTTTGGGCCGTTTTAGCCGGAACTAGGCTTAGGTCCTTAATTCGGTGAAGGCTATTTAATCCTGGGTCTAAATTTCTAGACCCTGTATGTTATAATGCTGTAGTAACTATGCATGCTTTAGTGATAATTTTCTTTTTTGTCATGCCGGTAATAATTGGCGGGTTTGGAAATTGACTAGTGCCTTTAATACTTCAAGTGCCTGATATACAGTTCCCTCGAATGAATGCCTTTAGATTTTGAGTTTTGCCGGTTTCTCTTTATTTTATAGTAGTTTCTGCTTTTGTTGAAAATGGTGTTGGGACGGGTTGAACTGTTTACCCACCGTTATCAACTTTCTCGTACCATGGAATGTGTATAGACTTAGCAATTTTAAGGCTTCATTTAGCTGGTATTAGGTCAATTTTTAGATCAATTAATTTTATGGTTACAATTACTAATATGCGGTCAGTAGACGGGCATTTATTAGCGTTATTTCCGTGATCAATTAAAGTAACATCATTTTTACTACTAACTACTTTACCTGTGCTAGCTGGAGGTTTGACTATGCTATTTACAGATCGTCATTTTAATACTTCTTTCTTTGATCCTGTTGGGGGCGGAGACCCGGTATTATTCCAGCACTTATTCTGGTTCTTTGGCCACCCAGAAGTTTATGTACTAATTCTTCCTGGATTTGGTATGATTTCACATGTCTTATGTTTCTGATCTAGAAAAAAAACTGCTTATGGTAACATAGGAATGTTTTATGCTATGTTAAATATTGGATTTCTAGGCTTCATTGTGTGAGGTCATCATATGTTTGTTGCTGGAATGGACATTGACACGCGTGCTTATTTTAGCGCTGCAACCGTTATTATTGCCGTGCCTACTGGTATTAAAGTGTTTGCCTGATTAGCTACAATAATGGGTTCTAAAGTGTCAACACAAGCACCTATGTTGTGAAGAATAGGATTTATTACTCTTTTCACTATTGGTGGTTTAACCGGATTAATTTTGTCAAGTGCTTCAGTTGACGTGACTCTGCATGATACCTATTTTGTAACGGGTCATTTTCATTACGTGCTGTCTATGGGGGCTGTGTTTACTATTTTAGCGGGTTTTACCCACTGGTCTCCTTTGTTTTCACGGGTTATAATACACCGGCAAAAGATGAAGAGACATTTTATTGCAATATTCTTAGGTGTTAATGTAGCATTTTTGCCTCATCACTTTTTAGGATTAGCTGGAATGCCTCGGCGAGTTGTTGACTATCCTGATCAATTTTGATTTTGAAACAAAATCTCAACGTTTGGGTCTCATTTAAGAACCGCATCTCTTTTGTTGTTTGTATTTCTAATTTGAGAGGCTTTTATGTCTCATCGACCTGTAGTAAGTGTTCGAAATAGTTCAAGGTCTCCTGAATGGTCTGTAATTGCGAATCTTCCAAAACACGCAGCTTTGGAGAGAGCAAAAATATCAGACGGTAAGATTTAAGTTTAAGTGTTTTTAGTATATTAGTACATTTGCCTTCCAAGCAAAAAGTTTCTGTAAAAAGAAAAAACATATAAATCATATATTCATAGCTGACATAGAGCTATTCAGGCAGTAAATAAAAAATACTAGTGTTATAAATCTAGAGTGCTGTATAAAATAAATAATACACTGCTTAATAATGAAATTGTATAGACTTACATCCAAAAAATTATTCTCTGGTTTTAAGAATCAGTCTTCTAATTTTACGCATAGAAGACTGCGCCACTCTTCTCATATACTTCCTCGTTCTCCTTACCATATCTTGGACCCTAGACCATGACCCGTTCTAATAGCAATTGGTTTATGGGGGCTAGCTATAACTTTTATTTGTTGAGCTAACGGAGTGCCTTGTAACAGGCTTCTTTTAGGGGCTGTGATTGCAGCTATGGTTGTGTATGGATGAACTCGTGATCTTGTAAATGAAGGAACTTTCCAGGGTTTTCATACTAAAAAAGTTCAAAGCGGTCTTACTATAGGGTTTATTTTATTCTTAGTATCTGAGTTGATATTATTCTTCTCTTTCTTCTGAGGGTTTTTCCATTCGGCTTTGTCTCCTTCATTGGAAATTGGTTGTTGTTGACCCCCGGCTGGGATTGACTGCTTAGATTGAAGTAAGGCTCCGCTTCATAATACAGCTCTTTTAGTTGCTTCTTCTTGTACTGTTACATCTAGTCACAAGTACTTAAAAACCGGAAACTTTTCTAGAGCAGTTGGAATGCTACTTCTTACTGTGCTACTCTCTGCTTTATTTGTGAAAAATCAATATGGGGAATACGCATGATCCTCTTTTACTATTGCCGATGGTGTTTACGGCAGGTGTTTTTTTATGCTGACCGGGTTACATGGAATGCATGTAATAGGCGGAACTTCTGGTTTATTATACTGCCTTGTTCGTATGTTAGCTCGACAGTTCTCTACAACACACCATCTTGCTTACACTTTTGCTATTTGGTATTGGCATTTTGTAGATGTTGTATGACTTGCTCTATTTTTTATTATTTATATTTGAGGGTCTTGGTATTGTGCCAGAGTTTAATGGATTTTGTTGATGTCAAAAACTACAGGGAGTTATCCCTCAATACCTTAAAATCAGTTTTAGTATAATTTAATTACAATGGTCTTGTAAACCTTAAATCTAAACTTTTAGAGGCTGATTTAATAAGTCTAGACTAGTGTATTTAAGCACATAAAATTTTCGTTTTTATAGAGTGGGTTATCCTCGCCTAGATTGCTTTTAAATTTTAAAGTGAGTTCACAACTAAAAAACTATTACTATAGCGCTCTAAAGTACCCGTGTCCTCCAAATTTAAATATCTGATGAAATATGGGATCTTTACTATTTCTAATTCTAAGGGTACAAATTGTAAGGGGGTTACTTCTTAGAGTTAGCTATACGAGCGATGAGTTGTTAGCTGTAAAAAGGATGAACTATATTCTTCGTGATGCCAATTATGGATGGGCGATACGCGTAATTCATATAGGAGGGGCTTCTTTATTTTTCGCCCTAATTTACATGCATATTTGTCGTGGTGTATATTATGGTAGCTATATTAAAAACCCCCACCTTTGATACAGTGGTGTAACTTTATATTTTATCTCTATGGGAATTGCTTTTCTTGGGTACGTCCTTCCATGAGGAGTGATATCTTACTGAGGTTTAACAGTGATTACTAATATGTTAACTGTGGTTCCAGGAGGAACTCGTATACTGCAGTTGTTTCAGGGCAGATTTATTATTGGGTCTGTTACTCTAAAACGTGTTTTCATTTTACATTTTTTACTACCTTTTGTAGTTTTAGGGTTGAGGGTGGTCCATGTCTTATTATTACATGAAAAAGGATCTAGAAATCCTTTGGGGTTAGATCTTAGAAATTTCAGGATTCCGTTCCATCCATATTACACAAGGAAGGATTTAGTAGGGTTTGCATTTGGGCTAGCTATTTTAGTAGGACTAGCATTTACATTTCCAAAAGTAACAGCAGATCCTTTACAATGACAAATTGTAAATAAAGCACAAACTCCTAAGGTAATTAAGCCGGAGTGATACTTTTTATTTGCTTATGCAATTCTTCGATCTATTCCGTACAAAGCAGCTGGTGTTAGTATGATGTTTCTTTCTATTGTTAGGATTGCGGTACTACCCCTTCTGGGGAATCGATCTAAAACTCAAAGGATAGTAATTTGTCCAATTGCAGAGCTCGTATTTTTTATTTGAGTGGCAAATTTTATATTCCTTACGATTGTAGGTGGGCAAGAACCGGCTGGTGTTTGAGTTATAGGAGGCCAAATTGGGACTTTTGTTCACTTTTTTTGTCTGTTAATTATACCACTTAGAAGACTAGCTTGAGAGTCCTTGCTTTTTGATACACAAGAGTAAAATGAGATATTGATGTCAAATATATTTTCAAAATAGTGCTACACTAGCTGGTATGCGGGTTCAATGAGTATTTGGACTTTACTGTGTGGTGACATTTGCAATTTTTGTTTTTGTAGCTCTTAGAATGGCTACTTCTTGTTTTTCTCCTTATAGATTCCTTTTTATACAAACTAACCATACGCTTGAACGAATTTGGGGTTTAGTTCCTTTGGTTATTTTAACCTTTTTGTCATGGCCTTCTATAGGTTTGTTATACGCAATAGCAGAACTGGAGACTCCGTTAATCACATTAAAGTGTGTAGGTCATCAATGATACTGAGAGTATGAATACTCGGATTTTGGGCTGGTTTCTTATAACTCTTACATAGTACCAGAAGAAGACTTAAAGCTAGGGGAGCCCCGAATGTTAACAGTAGATAAATCAGTAGTTTTACCGTTTTCAGTTTGATGTCGAGTATTAACTACATCTTTTGATGTGATTCACTCTTGAGCAGTTCCGGCTTTAGGTGTAAAATCAGACGCTGTTCCTGGTCGACTTAGAGAAAGGAGAATTAAAGTTGAAACTCCTGGTGTTTTTTGAGGCCAATGTTCAGAAATTTGCGGGGCATTACACAGATTTATACCTATTCGAGTAGAGGTTGTAAGATGTGAAATTTTTGGTAAGTGAATTAATTTTATGGAAGAAATGAATTAAAATATTTAGTCAGATAGATTAAGCTATAGATCACCGGGCTCATGACCCGGAGGTACCACAAGTTCTGGCTGAGCTATAAGAAAGTTCCCAACAATGGGTTGGTGTCTTGAAAACACCATAGCAAAAGGGCAGAGCTTTTGACTTTCTTGTGATTCTGGGTTTAACTATAGCAACATTTTTATTAATTTCAATACTGTGGGCATGGGGGGTATATAAAGACCCTTCTAACATTATGTCTGATATTGAATCGGATTTAAGCTCTTTATAAAAGTCAAGTTTTGTATACAATTATGAAAGAAAGGTAGTTTATTCCAAGAACGTCGGTTTCATAATCCGAAAGTAGCAACGGCTTCTTTCTGAATATTGCGTGATAGCACATGTTAACAAAACCTAAGAAAATTTGACGTCAATAAATCTAAGGGGGATAAGTGGTCTTACGCTGTGACTTCTAATTACGGATGGTGCAATTCGATTTTGTGCTCCTTCTTTTGCTGTGTTGGCAGAGAAGTGCGTTAAATTTAAGCTTTAAAGAATGCGGTGTTTTAGCCGCACACAGCTATCTGAGGCTAGTTAATTTATAATAAGTGTTTTGGGGACACTAGTTCCTTTCATCGGGGTCTTAGAGCTAAGGATGCTATAATATTAGGCAGTTTATATAAAAAACTTTAAATGAACAAAGTATGGGAACATCAGAAATGTTAGTTAGTATTTATAGGTCTGTAGAGATTTTCATAAAAATTAAAAAGCTTTAGTTAAATTAGTACCTTTTGTATAATGGCCTTTTAAGAGAGTTTGCTTTATAAGCTTATCCCGAATTAAGCGGATTTTTTAAGGAACGTGAAAGGTTTTCGATGTGAGAGATCTTTAGATTTCTTAAAGGATGTGATATGCAATATCGAAGCTTAAGATAGCTGGTTAAGTGATAAATGCCTTTAAGTGCAGCTTTGAAGTAATATTTTGTAATGGTTAAGATTGCAGATTAACTTTAAAAGTGAAAAGCCTGGCTAAAGGTCGGGTTTATTAATTTTCTTAAAATTTGTTCTTCGTAGAGAAAAGTTGGATTTATAATGTCTGTTTTGATAAGAGTATTTAACAATTTATCTCTGTATAAAAAAGAATAATTTATGGTATTTAAGAGGTTAAAAAATCGCTTAATCTCCAAAAATGGTCTTATGGTAAGTTTTCATGAACAGGATTAGTAGTAACTGTGCAAAATCTTGTGTTATAGCAAGGATTTTGAGTGAGTTCTTTTGGTGGTATTATATTTGTGGTTTTAAGGTTAATATTTAGGGTATTTATAATCTTTTCATTAAGACTTTTTTGAGTTTGGGTCATATTAGATTTAAGCACTATTTTTCTAATTCCTTACTTAGTGTGCCAAGGGTCCTCTAGAGGGCGTTGGTATAAAGGAGTGGCTATATATTTTGTAGTCCAGTTTATAGGAAGTGCTCTGATTTTATATTCTGTTGTAACACTTTCAATTACCAGGATACAACTATATGGGGAAGTGTTAGTTCTTGTCGGGTTTATGCTAAAACTTGGGCTATTTCCGATACATTTCTGGGTACCGCGTGTATTCGCGAACCTTCACTATGGAGGTATTTTTATTGTAGGAGCGTTACAAAAGGTATTTATGATTTGTGCTGTGCCTTGTACATTTCAGAATATTGGATGCAATTCTCTTGTGTATTTTATAGCTTTAACAAGTGCAATCTATGGCCCCATTGCCATGTTTAACAGAAACGACGTAAAAACTTTTTTAGCATACTCATCTGTAAATAATACAGGTCTTATGGTTATTTGTAATTTAGTTAGAACTACGCTAATAGGAATTTATGCATTTATCTACGTAGTTAGAATAGTGTTCCTAGTGATAATTTTTTCAAGGTATAATGGAGATAGAATCTCAGGAATCGGTTTTGGCATGCCGGATTTTTATAGTGCTGGGTTTATATCTATTGCTACTAGATTTTCAGGCTTCCCGCCATTTACTGACTTCTGCGTTAAGTTTATAGTGTTAATATCCTGTGCTGAAAAAAACTTATGAGTGTTAGTATACGCGGTCTTGATTAGCGGTTTTATTAATTTATTAGTGTGAATTTGATTATTAGTTATAAATATACCAACTTTAGGCGATATAGGTTTTACATTGCAAGCCTCTGTTGGTATGTATTCTGAGGTTTTAAATAAAACATGTGTTTTATGGAATATTTGTGGTGGAATAATCGTAATGAGATTATTATAAAACTTTAATTAGTTCGTGGGGTAGTTTAATATAAAACAAAGGATTGCAAATCCTTAAATGCTAATAGCTCTCATGTTTTCATCATAAAGTATATATAATGTACGAAAGACTGTAAATCTTTAAGAGCTGAAAAGCTGTGATGTGTGAGTACACAGTTTCTAGGTTTAATTTTATTTTTTGCAATTTTTGCATACTTCTATTCTTCGTACTTTTCTAATTTTCCGTGTGTCACTGCTTGTAATCAAAGCATGCATGATTTGTATAAAAAAGCATATACGGGCACTATGCATAGAAAGTCCCAACGATTCGGTGCTTTAGGTATAGGTGTTGGAGAGGGTTTAAGATGGGTATTTGACTTTGCAATCACAGCGGTTTTAATTGGAGTACTACCCTGAGGATTCCCAGTTTTAGCTTCTTGGGAAGTGGTGGCAGGTTTAATACCGAGACTTTTTTATAGTGTAAATATCATACAAACAGATACAAGTATTTTTAGTAAGTCACTTAAATTTAAACAATCCGTTTTAAAATCGTTTTTGTACTTCCCTCTTATATTCCTTAGAGTTGTAATTCGGCCGGTAACTCTAACAGTTCGAATGTTGGCCAATGCTTTAGTTGGTGCTATTATCTGTCATTCTGTAGGAAAGAAGGTAGTATACGGATTTGTGTATGGGTGAGGTATTGATCCGCGCCCGTTTTTCTATTTATCAATTGTAATGATTTGGGAGTTAGTCGTAATGTTAGTTCAGAGGTCTCTATTTTTAGGTTTGGCTAAGATTTATTTTTCACCTACACCAGTAAAATTTAAAGTAAAAGTTTAATTTAGAGAGGATAGCTTAAATAAAGCGTTTGATTGTTAATCAAAAGTTACAAAAATCTACTTTGAGCCTCTCTGAATTGGTAAGAAGTGAATAATTTACGATCGGTTTCGGCCCGAATCTTGGCTAATTTAGGCCCTTGCTATAAAAATGTGGGGAATAGTATAATAAATTACTTAGCGCTTACAACGTTAGAATAGAGAGTAAGTCTCTTTCTCCTAAAATTAAAAATAGTTAAAATCAGCTAGGTAGTTTAGTAAAACATCAACTTGTGGCGTTGAAGTCATCTGGTTAAGGTCCTGGCTAATGAGACTGATAATTTTGATAATGATAACTTCATTGGCTTGTATCTTTTTAAATAAAAAAGATCAGTATATAGGAGTTGTAAATTTATTTGCAATTTGGACTGCTTATAGCCTTACTATGTGAGGTGGGCCTGGTGTATCTTGATCTTCTTTAAGAAATATGATTTGCGTAGATGTATTTAGAATAAGTCTAGTTAGCCTGACGTTTTGAGTATGCGGGATTAGGGTTATAGCTAGAGGCGCTATATGCACACTTCGTGGTAATTACTTAAGATTTTGTTGGCTTACTGTTTTGTTGTGCTTACTTTTGGTCGGGTGTTTTATGGTAAATAGTTTTATCGCATTTTATATCTTATTTGAAAGAACCTTGGTCCCTTTGGTTGTTATTATTGCCCTTTGAGGCCAGCAACCAGAGCGTATTTCGGCTATTCGGTATATTAGGGCATACACAGTAGGAGGCTCTTTTCCTCTTTTAGTTGTTTTGGTTACTATGGAATCTAAAATTGGTAGTAGGTTTTTTTGGTATGTAAGAGCTAAAACACAATTTGAGTGATGATTTTGAGCTATGTGCTTTTTGGGTTTTTTGGTAAAACTCCCAGCTTATCCTGTACACACATGACTTCCTAAAGCTCATGTTCAAGCCCCTGTTGGTGGTTCAGTAGTTCTAGCTGGAATTTTACTGAAATTAGGAGGTTATGGAATTTTTCGTTTGATAATAACATTTTCCTATGGGTTAGAATCATTCGGTTTATTTGCTGTGTCTTTGTCTGTTTTTGGTAGTCTTTACGCAGCTGTAATATGCGCCTGTCAAAGAGATGTTAAAAAACTCGTAGCTTACTCATCTGTTTCTCATATAGCTTTTCCAATTATTGGGTTATTTAGGTGTAGGGAAGTTGGAATTTCTTCGGCATTTATTATATTAGTAAGGCATGGATTCATTTCCTCAGGGCTATTTGCTTTGTGTGGGATTAGCTCTGAGCTTACGGCTACTCGTAATCTAAGACTAATAAGAGGAGCCTGTCGAGCTGTGCCAATTCTCGGTTTTATGTGGCTAGTATTTATTATATCGAATTTAGGGGTTCCTCCATGCCCTAGGTTTATTAGTGAGGTATTAACTGTAGTTGCAGCTAGATCTATAGGTCCTTGAGTTTTTGTGATTCTAGCAGTTTATTTAGTAGTAAGGGGTGTATACAGTTTTAGGTTATACTGCCAGCTTACTCATGGAAGACAAGTAAGAGACAGATGAATAGGATTTGATATAGTAAGACCACGGGATATATTATCTTTATTATTGTTGTTTTATCCCTTGGTTGAGGTATTATTTAAGTGAGATTTATGAAGAATAATTTAAAATGAATAGAAATATTTGGTTCTGGTATAATGTCAGCCTAGAGTTGCCTAAAATACACAATGTAGAACACTTTCGTAATGTGCTAAATAGATAAAAGAGATAAGCTAGTGTGACTCCTAAAAGGAGTAGTAAGGCAGCATAAGCATAAGTCTAAGACGATGACGCTAAAAAAATCACAACTCAAGTGGACAGTCCTGGATTCAATGAGTTTATGCTCGAAACGAACGGAAAACTAATAAATGTAAGCTAAAGGGGGTGCCAGCAGCTGCGGTCAGTCCCCTTTAAACAGGCTGATAGAGGTGCAGCCTAGAGGCGGTTAGTCAAATTACAGCAGTGAGACATACGCTAAGTTTAAGGAGGTGAAATTCCGTAAAATTTAGAGGAGGGCCAAAGCTCACGTAAAGATGAAGCCGCAAAGTTATGGGTATAGACCCGGATTAGATACCCGGTTATTCCATAATGTCACGTACAGTTGCTTCATGAAGAAGTGATTTGCTAGGAGTACTACGAGCAGTTGCTTAAAACTCGAAGAACTTGGCGGTTCCACAAAACCATCCAGAGGCTCTTGGCGCTTAATCCGATGATCCGCGCGATATCTTACCCACTCTACATGGCAATGTACTGCCGTCGAAAGCTTATAACGTGAGTGAATAGAAATAGGCCCTGCCTTAGGCTCAGACAGAATCTCTGCGCTAAGACTAGGTCAGGTCGAAGTGTTCCTTATGAGTGAGGGGTTAGCTGAGAGACAATTTTTAAGATATAACAAGCCTTTGAATGAAATTTCCTTAAGGTGAGGAGGATTTGGGAGTAAAAAGAGAGTAACTCGTTCATTTGAATAGACGCAACTGTGGTGCGTACAAATCGCCCGTCACCCTAGCTGAAAGGAGAGGTAAGTCGTAACATGGTAAGGGTAGGGGAACCTGCTCTTATGATACTTACTTATATTAAACTTTTTGTTACTTGAGTTAAATAAAAAAGTTAAAAAGAATTAAATTATAAAGGTATAAGTTAGGCCATTTTAATAGAAATGTTTGAATAAAATTAACCAAAGGAACTCGGCAAAATTAAACCTCGCCTGTTTAGCAAAAACATCACTGGGAGAGCTATAACTCTCAGCAATGCCTGCCCAGTGCGATTAAAAGTCGTAAACGGCCGCCCTAGCGTGAGGGTGCTAAGGTAGCGAAATTCCTTGCCTTTTAATTGTAGGCCTGCATGAATGGCTTGACGAGGGTTTAACTGTCTCTGGTTTGTAAGGTCTAAATTGGATTAAAGGTGAAGATACCTTTATATAAAAGTCAGACAAGAAGACCCCGTGCAACTTTTAAAGTCGGTTTATTGAGGAAACCCAAGATTTTTAGGTGGGGCGCCTACTGAGTAATACTAACCTCTGTGTATAAAAAAACTTTCAGGTGTAGACCCGACATTGTCGATCATAGGAGAAGTTACGCCGGGGATAACAGGCTAATCCACTAGTAGAGAACGTATTGGCTAGTGGGATTGGCACCTCGATGTTGAATCAGGGATGATACCTTTAAGGCGTAGAAGCTTTAAAAGTAGGTCTGTTCGACCTTTAATACCCTACGTGATTTGAGTTCAGACCGGCGCAAGCCAGGTCGGTTTCTATCTTCTTTTATAATATTCTTTTGGCATGTACGAAAGGACCGTTAAAAGAGGAAGTTTCCTTTTAAAAGAAATAGATTTAAATTGGAGTAAGTATAGTCTGGAGCTGTAATAATAGCAAACTAATTAATTAGTGTTAAATTTTAGGCAGACTTATATGGTTGTATTAAATTCTTATATTTTAGTTTTTTTTAGATGTCTATTTGGTTTACTAGCTGGGATTTTAGCTAACTGAGGGTTGCTGTTTTGGTTCTCTTGGGAGTTAGGACATGTTTCACTGTTATCAGTAAGCTTGGAGCTACGGGTTGACTGAATAGCAGCATTGTTTGTAGCTACCATCTTCCTTATTTCTGGTTGTGTTGGGTTTTTCATAAATGTATATATAAGAGGAGAAGATAGAGTAAATCGTTTTAATGTTATGTTATATCTTTTTATTCTTTCTATAATTGTTTTAGTAGTTGCTAGTTCCATGCCTGTGGTTATATTAGGATGGGATTGGTTGGGGGTAACATCTTTTCTTCTTGTCATGTATTACGAAGGTAAAAAATCTTTCGATGCGGCTATAATCACCGGTCTAACTAACCGTATTGGTGATGCTTTGTTGATTTGCAGGGTGGCTGGTATGTGTTTTTCTTTTGACTTAAGGTTGGATATAAAGCCCTATTGCTGGGCTTTAATTTTTGTAGTAGGATGTGCTACTAAGAGGGCTCAAATTCCTTTTAGAAGATGACTTCCAGCTGCTATAATAGCCCCAACTCCTGTGTCTTCATTAGTTCATTCTTCTACTTTAGTTACAGCTGGGATTTATCTTTTAATTCGGTCAAATTTAATTTGAATGAATTCTTCAACTACTTGTTCTTTGCTTGTGGGAGCTGGTTTATCAACTGCTATTATAGCAGGGGTGATAGCTGTTACAGAAAGTGACATAAAAAAAGTAATTGCTCTTTCTACCCTAAGCCAGCTAGGGCTAATGGCATTTAGTCTAGGATTGGGTGAAATTAAATTAGCTTTCTTACATTTACTATGTCACGCCTTTTTTAAGGCAGGTATATTCTTAAGTGTAGGTTCTATAATCAGTTTTAATTCCGGAAATCAGTCTTTTAGCACATTTAGAGTTGCTACAATAAATCTTTGCCCAGCAGCTGTATTAGGTTTATTTATGGGGAGGGTTTCTTTAGCAGGTATTCCCGGAACAGCTGGATATATTTCAAAAGAGTCTATCATTGCATCAGGCTATAGCTGTACACCTTGGTTGTCTAGGATCTTGTTGTGGCTAAGTGTTGCATTAACTACCCTTTACTCTTTACGTGTAATTTTAGGATTAACTATAGTAGTAAAGTCCGGTTTGCCGAACTTTACGGCGTCTCGAGAAGTGTTTAGTTTGTCTGTGCCTGGTGTAGTGTTAGTATTTATAGGGTTAGTAGGAGGGGAATTAGTTTTGTTAAGAAGGTCTGGTGGATTTTTTTTCGAAGCAGCTCCTTCAAGTGAGGCTTGATTTATTCCTTATACTATGATTCTGATTGGTACGGCAGTAGCAGTTAGGTTAAAGTTCTTCTACTCAACATTTTATGAATTAGGGTTTAAGTGAATTTATAGAATATTATTTTTAGACTCTGTTTCCCGTTCTGTCTTAAGTGACAGGTCTTACTCAGGTTTTATTCACTCATCTAAAGACGGTGAAAATATGTCTGAGGTTGCTATCCCTCAAACAGTTTTGACTACTGGTTTACAGTATTTAACTTCTATTCATAACTTTGTTCAACGGGCATCTGTACCTAGAGGAGTTGCGGCAGTAGGTAGATTATTTGTAGCAAGTATTTTGGTTTAAATGAAATTAATCGTGTGTATGATTCTAAGCTTTTTAGTTTTATGCTCCATTTATCCAGTACCCTTGTTCTTTTTAAGAGTTTTGTTGAGGCTTTGCATGCTTGCGGAGATTGGCGCTAATTTCAGAGATTTTCTAGCAATATTGGCTTTCATGGTGTATATTAGAGGAATTATAGGGGTTATTGGCTACTTTATTACCTTTTTTCCAAAGAAGTTTGAAAGAGCAGGACAGGAGTGGTGCTTTTACAGCTTAGCTTATATAGGAGGTTTAATTTTTTTTACGCTTTGGGCATTTTCTAGGTATTACCCAGGGTCTCAGCTTTATAGCGTTTGGTATTCAGAAGCTCCTGCAACTTTCAGAGGAGAAGTAGTTCTGTTTCTTGCCCCAATCTTACTTATTGTGATAGTGGCTGTTGTAGTGATATCTAAGCCTGAGCTAAAAACAGTCCGACGTTGGGTTTGAAATAATTCATAAACTAGATTTGTGTTATGGTGTAATGGCACGAAAGTTTTTGGTACTTTAGGGGCTTACTTTAAAAGCTAACACTAAGTGAGTTTAGATGTAATTTTGTTTGTAGTATTCCTATCTTTACTACCGATTTTCTTTTCTACTTGATTTTCAGGTTTACTTCAAGAGTTTTATGATTGAGAAAAATCTTCCCCATATGAGTGTGGGTTTATTATGACTAGAAATCCTGGTGACTTTTCTTCTCGTTTTTTTCATTTAGTAATTCTCTTTTTAGTCTGGGATGTTGAAATTGTATTATTGGTGCCATGTTTTCATGATCTATTGGTATGGTCAGTAGGGGCTTTAGCTGCAAGCAGGTTTATTTTAGTGCTTATTTATGGTCTGTACTATGAAATAATTGAAGGCACTATTAAATGGACTCTGCATACAAGCTAGAGGTTGTAGCTTAATTTAGAGCTTTGAGCTTTTAACTCAACGGTGGGATTTTCCTCGACCTTAAAGCCAAGTTAGTATGATTTAGTACATCGAATTTAGGTTTCGAAAGAAGAGTAGCTCTACCTGGTTGGGTTGAGTAGCCTAAAAAAGGTGTGACATTGAAGCTGTTAAGATGGTATTTTATGCCCCAGCCCATGAATTTTAAGCTCGGTACTTTAAGTAAAAAGGCGAGATTTGCATTTTCGTAATGAGTAATACTCTCGAGCTAATATCATTGACATATGTCAGACTACCTTACACTATTAATAATATAAAAAAAAATTTAACCTTTTTACATAGGTTAAAAAGTCAAAATTAAAATGGGTTTATACTTACTAATTACAGCAGTACTTGTTTACTTAGGGGTTTTGTTAAGGGTGGCTTATTTTACTTTAATAGAACGAAAATGCCTTAGATCTTTAGGAATTCGGCTAGGCCCTAATAAGGTTAGAGTAGGGGGGATTTTACAACCTGTCACTGACGGAATAAAGCTATTTGTTAAAGAATTTGCTATTCCAGCTAACGCTGCTAAAATTTTTCTGGTTGTTCCTTCAATTTCTCTTCTTTTATGTTTTGTTGGTTGGCAGCTTTTCCCTTCTAGTGGTTTCTCAGCTAGGGGTTCTAATGATATTTTATTTTTCTTAGTAGTAACCAGGCTTAATGCTCATGTTGCTATTATAAGAGGGTGGGCTTCTAATTCTAAATACGCTCGAGTTGGAAGGGTTCGAGGTTTCGCTCAGGTTATTTCATATGAAATTTGTTTAAGAATTACTCTTGTAATTGTGATCTTTCTTAGAGGAGGTGTGAGGTTTTTCTCATCATCAGAGAACGGGTGATCTTTATGATGAGGTTTAGCTTGGCTTCCTATTATTCTATCTTGAATAACTATTTGCTTAGCTGAGACAAATCGAGCCCCGTTTGACATGGTAGAAGCTGAGTCAGAGCTGGTTTCTGGGTTTAATGTTGAATACTCCGCCGGTGGTTTCGCTGTACTTTTTATTGCCGAATACGGGATGATTATGCTAATATGTACTGTCACTACTTGGAGATTTCTTCAAAACCCTAAAGTGTGGGCTGTTTCTGGAGTGGTTTGGATGTTTTTAAAAATTGGAGCACTTATATTCTTTTTTATTTGAGTACGGGCGTCTTTACCGCGGCTTCGATATGATTTATTAATGCTAATATGCTGAGTAAGTCTTCTTCCAGCTGTTTTAGGTGTTTATGGGTTTATTACATATGCAATAAAAATGTAAAATGAGTTGATCTTTTAGTATATTTAGACTAGTATTGTGGACAATACTGGGAAGTATAATAAAGCACTTTTCAAATTTTTTAAGTTACTTGATTTTGGTAGAAGGAGCTTGTGTAAGACTTGGTGCTATAATAATTCAGGCCAATAGTACACTGCCAGTGCTAGGTTTATTTGTGTTCTTAGTTTTGGTGGCTTCTGAGACTTCGTTAGGTTTAGGATTAATAGTTGGACTGATGCGTAATGCCGAGTCTGGTATTTATTCCTTATATAGCCAAGGGGAGTAAGGCTAGTATATAATATTTAGAGTGTTTACGTAACTGTATATATACATACATAAAGATCGGGTCATAAGTTAAATTAAACTGTCAGTCTTCAAAACTGAAAATACCGCGATAGTTGACCTGATATATTAGAAATTTAAGATTCGGTTATTTCTGCAAGCTAGTAAGCCGGATAGGTTTAGAATTATAGGTGGTTAGTATAAATAGTACACTAGCCTGTCACGTTAGAAGTGCATAAGAAATTAAGCACCACCTAAAACCCATTTGAAAAATATTTTAAACTAATGTGCTAAAATTTAGACTACAGCAGTATATTATTTGTATGATTTTTTTTGATAAAAAACACTTATAAACTAAAATATAAATTCTTGTAAAATATATGTAAATAATTCCGGGTATGAAAGGGGTGGAGTATAATATATATATATATATATATAAATATATATATAAATAAAAGTAAATAAATAAGTAGAAAGATTAGAGATCGAATAAGTAAAAGGAGCGTGAAATGTAAATATAAGTCAACTAGATTGTAAATTAAAAAAAATTAAATTTATTTAATTTTAACAATCATATAAAAATAAGGCTTGGTTAAGATTTTTATAATTATTAAGATTAATCAAAAAGTTTATATAAAAATTTTTAAGCATTTTTATTTCTATATTAGTTAACTTAATGTACGATTTTTACCGAATTTTTCACATAGGTCAACAGTCATTTTTAATCTTGTAATATCTATGTAAATAGAAATGAAAAATTTTTTAGACAAGTAAATCTAAAAGTAATTAAGCATGTATATTTATTTATGAGCCTATAATGTGTTTACTGGCTGTATAATTAAAAAATATCTGACTGTTATACCGAAGTCTTAAGTTTTACATATTAAGACGAGTGGCTAAGAAGGCCATAGATTATTAACGTAAGTAAGTACAGGTTATTTAAAACCAAATACACGTATAGCGTGACGTTAACTATATGTTAGATATACTGAAAAAAAATCAAAATCGGTTTAATGCCCCTGTTTGAGGGTTTTTTCCTTGTCCAGTGTTGCTTTATGAAAAGCGACTAGACTTT